AGAAGGATTACCATATATAACACAAAATTTCTCCACCCATTCCTTCTAGTCGAGCCTCTCGGTCTGTCATTATACCTCGAGAAGTCGAAAGAATTACAATCCCCATCCCACCTAAAATTCTAGGAATTCGTTGATAGTTAGAATAGATTCGTAAACCAGGTCGACTGATCCGTTTTAAATTTAAAACAGTTCTAGATGGCCCTTTCCTATTCCTTCTATGTTGTAGGGTTAAAACCAAAAAATATTTGTTGCTTTCCCGATGTTTCCTCACGTTTTCGATAAAACCCTCTCGTAAAAGTATTTTAACAATGTTTTCGGTGATGTTAGTAGATGCTATTTGAACCATTCCTTTTCTATTCATGTCAGCATTTCGTATAGAGGTTATTATGTCAGCAATAGTGTCCCTACCCATGATGAACTAAAATTATTGGTGCCTCCAAATTTGGATATAATAAACATACTTTTTGTTTTATTTTTTATTTATGAATTATTATTAATTATTATTATTATTAAAGGTATATACGTGAGACACAATCTACTAATAATCTATTTCATCCAAATAACCTACTATAACTATATCATGGTCTCATCTTATAATACCTCGGGGGCTAATGAAACTATTTTAGTAAAATGGAAATGTCTCAATTCCCGGGCGATCGCACCAAAAACTCTAGTTCCTTTTGGATTTCCTTCTTGATCAATGACAACTGCAGCATTGTCATCATATCGTATTATCATACCGTTGTCACGTTTGAGTTCTTTACAAGTACGTACAATTACAGCTCTGATCACTTCTGATCTTTCTAGAGGCATATTTGGTACTGCTTCTTTGATCACAGCAACAATAACGTCACCAATATGAGCATATCGGCGATTACTAGCTCCTACGATTCGAATACACATCAATTCTCGGGCCCCGCTGTTGTCCGCTACATTCAAATGGGTCTGAGGTTGAATCATATCATTTTTTAATCAGTTCTTTCAATGCAAAAAGGGGCGAAGGAAAAAAAAGAAATATTCTTTGTCCAAAAAAGAAAACTACAATTGTTTTTTTTTATTCCAAAAACCTCTTTCCTTTGGTTCTACATTTCTATATTTCTATCCCGAAATAATGAATTGAGTTCGTATAGGCATTTTGGACGCCGCTATTGAAATAGCCTTTCTGGCTATATTTTCTGCTACTCCGCCCATTTCATAAAGGATTCTACCTGGTTTAACGACAGCTACCCAATATTCGGGAGATCCTTTCCCCGACCCCATACGTGTTTCCGCAGGTCTTACTGTAACTGGTTTGTCTGGAAATATGCGTACCCATATTTTTCCACCACGGCGTGCGTTTCGTGTCATTGCTCGCCGCCCTGCTTCTATTTGTCTAGATGTGATCCAAGCGGGTTCAAGTGCCTGAAGAGCATATCTACCAAAACAAATACGATTACCTCGATAAGATATTCCCTTCATTCTTCCTCTATGTTGTTTACGGAATCTGGTTCTTTTGGGGTTATAGTTGATGGTTGTTTCGCAATCCCATCTCTACTACAGAACCGGACATGAGAGTTTCTTCTCATCCAGCTCCTCGCGAATGAAACGATTGAAAACTATTTAACTATTTAAATAAGATATACATGTATTTAATGAATAATACACAATACACTGAATCCTGGGATTCTTTGAGATTTCATCAAATCTATTCGATATTTAGCTATCTTGTTTGGATATATAACTAAACATATATTTTATTTTGATAATGTCGTTTTTTATAACGTTATAACGAATCTTTATTTTATTTTCCCTTTATCGTATCGGATCGCCAAAAATTTAGCAATCCAATAAAATAAAATAAAGCTTTCGCAGGCGAATATTTACTCTTTCAATATCTAGTTCAGTTGTAGCGTTAGCCCATGACCTCTCAGAATAAATGAATTGGTACCCGGTTTGTTCCGCCATCCCACCCAATGAATCATTAGGATTCATTTTCAATAGAATCTTCTGCATTCACAGGTTCTGTCGTTCCCATCGCTTCTCGATTAATGGTTAGGTCTGAATTTCTACAATGGAGCCCCTAATGAAATTTGTTCTTGAGTCAATCTTCTCAGTCTTTATTGGCTCGAGGCTCTTGATTTTTTTGTTCTATGAACGGATTCATCTAATTATAGATGAATCAGAGTATTGATGCTTTATTACATGGCCCTTTATGAGATGACTTATAGACCTTACATATTATATTGGAATTATATATCATTGATATTCTTTTTCTCTCTTTCTCTCACCCTTCCAGTTATCCGCATCCTTCTATATTTCGCTTCACAACTCACAATCAGATTGGTTTTTCTTTTGTTTATGCAAAAAAAAAAAAAGATTTCAGTTGCTACAATGATATGACCAATATATCATATCTTGACCGGTCTTTGGATCCAGATAATATGAAACGATGAGTTAGTTATTAGTTCTATAGTTATTAGTTTATACTATGGGCTGGTCCATTTTTTTTTTTGAATCCTAA